ATTTTCTAACAATTGACTCCGTACCACTGAAATATTTGGTCGTATGCTTGAAAGATAACCCAAAAAATCAAAGGAATGCTTGGATAATTGGTTTATATGGATTCTTCCTGGTTGAGACCATACATAAAAATGACATTGCCAAAAATTGACAAGATAATATCTCCACTTATTCATCAGAAGAGGAGTATCTTTTGATACCAGAATCGATTTTCCTTGATAGCTAACATACTGTATAAAAGGATCCTTGAAGAACCATAAGGTGGCCGGAAATAAGACTTCTTCGACAGGATATTTTATTTTTTCATAAAAACGTATTCGCTCAAAAAAGATCCCAAAAGAGGTTAATCGTAAATGATTAGATTGGTTACGGAGAAAAAGTAAAATGGATTCGTATTCACATACATAAGAATTGTATAGGAGCAAGAATAATCTTTGATTACTTTTTGCAAAAATGGATTTTGGGAGAGTAATAAGAGTATTCCAACTATAATACTCGTGAAGAAAGAGCCGTAATAAATGCAAAGAAGAGGGATCTTTCACGTAGTAGCGAAGGGTTTGAACCAAGATTTCCAGATGGATGGGGTAGGGTATTAGTACATCTGATGCATAATTTAAATGTGGAAATTTGTCCTCGAAAAAGGGAAATATTGAATGAATTGATCGTAAATTATAAGATTTTACGGTTTCTGTCTCCTCTAAGGAGGATACTAATCGTAGGGAAAACGGAATTTCCACAATGACTGCAAATCCCTCCGATATCATTTGAGAATACAAATTTTTGTTGTACCCCAAAAATTGATTTTGATTAGAATCATTAACGGAAATAATCAAATGATTCTGTTGATACATTCGACTAATTAAACGTTTTATAATTAGTAAACTGGATTTCTTGTCATAACCTACATTATCCAATAAAACGGATCCATTTAAACCACGATCATGAGCAAGGGCATAAATATACTCCCGAAAGATAAGTGGGTATAGTAAATCGTGTTGCTGAGATCTATATAATTCGAAATATCCTTGAAAGTCTTCCATTTAAAATTCAATTTTGAATCAGAAAAGAAATAGATGATTTATTGGGTTATCAAATGATACATAGTACGATACAGTTAAAACAAGGTATTTATAGTAAGAAAAAACTAGATACCTCGGAAACAAGTCAAACTCATTAACGGACTCTCTAGAACCTCCCCTTCCTTTCCATATAATAGATTTATGTTCATTTATAGGATAACAAGATAGTTAGAAGCCCTTTATTTTATCAATCCAATCGCTCTTTTGATTTTGAAAAAAGAAATCTCTTTATCAATATACTACCTTCTTCTACACATTTATCTCTACCCCATAAAGGGGAATAGCTAATAGTTAGGACTCATAAGAAATTTCTAATCCACTCATCGGAAAAGCTTTTCCCGCATTAGGCACTAATATATTTTTAACATATAATTAGATGGGGTAATCATTCAAAAATTAAGAACAGAAGCTCGTTACTTTGTTATTTCCCTAGAATTGGAACCTCTAGTAAGGCTCTACCCATTTATTCACTCGACCCCCCCAAAAAATTCTTTTTTTAATTGAATTGAAACAATTGAAATAAGATTTTGGACCTATTCAGTAAGAAAGAATGAAATATTCTCAGAATTATCCATTGCTACGACATGCTGCTTTTTCCATTGATTCTTTTCAGGATCAGTCGTGGTCTTACAAACTCTACCGATGGTATGGACGAATCTGTTTCTTCATACAAATGTGTAAAAGATGCTAGCCGCACTTAAAAGCCGAGTACTCTACCGTTGAGTTAGCAACCCAAATAAACAAATTAGAATGTGTAGATACAATCAGAATCCCAATAAATAACGAAATTGAATGGCACAACACAATCAAACCATTAAAAAAACAATGAAAAAAAACTCTAACCCGCTCTAAACATAATAAAAATGAGCAAATCCGACGAAAATACAAAAATTCTCAAATAAAAGAGAAAATAAAGTCAAAGATTTTCAAATATTTCCTGTCTCTCTTCTCTTATATTATCCATTAATTTAGTATATATCGAGTTTGATTGATTTAAATCTTAATCAAAAAAGACTTCCTGTATGACAGAAAATCTAAGAAGATTATTTGAATGAAATAAAATCTATGGAACAGGGATAAATAGATCCGTTTATCCACGATCGGATTATATTTATTTGATACACTGTTGTCAATATTAATATTGACAAAAGCGTAAGCATACAAAAGATAAAACAAATTCTAAATCGAACTAACAATTTCGATTTCAATCAATTTAAATGAATCAAATTATTTAATTTTAATTGAAATATAAAAAAACGAAGGACTTGTGTTGGATTGGCACTACACTATATATAATATAAGTGAAAGACTTAATTAAGGAAGACAGGGGAGAAGTAGAAAAAAACGAAGTTTATTCAATAACTAAAACGAAAATAATCAGGTTTAGTCCTTTGTTTTTTTTTTGTTCATAGAGTTCCAACGAAAGTCATCCCATCGGGGGTAATGTCAAACTTTTATGTTTATAGACCACATTACTTCTACGTCTATGTCATTTCTTATTTATTCACTTTATCTTTTTTTCTATTTTATTTCATTAATTGAATTTTGTTTGTTGATTAAGGCGAAGTTCCGTAAAAACCCCCGCCTTTTTTAAAATATCATGAACAGTTCCTGTAGGTTGAGCGCCTTTTTCAAGGAAGTATAGAATAGCAGGAACATTTAAATAAATTTGATTGTTTATCGGATCATAAAAACCCACTTTCCGAAGATCTCTTCCCTCTCGTCGGGATCGAACATCAATTGCAACGATTCGATAAATGGCTCATTGGGATAGATGAACAATACCCCCCCTAGAAACGTATAAGAGGTTTTCCCCTCGTACGGCTCGAGAAAATTCTAAATTATGTCTATGTATAGAATTACAATATCAAATATATCCATAAAATCATCAAATTAATTAGACTATTGATTTTAGTCCTTTTTTTCTTATTCTTACCCAACAAAAAATTAGTCGTATTTGCACCCTCATAACTCAAGTTGGATAACTCTGAAATAACTCAAAAGAGAAACCCTTTATTTTATTTTAGATACTGCATCTATTGAGTGGTCTCTAACCCTTTAATTGCCTGTCTTCTTTAAGAATCCATTTTGATTCTTCATTCTGATCCAGTTGTTCAGACAATTGAAAATGGTATTTCCTTGTTCCAGGATCTTTGCCTTGAATCATTGGGTTTAGACATTACTTCGGTGATCTTTAAATCCTTTCAAAACGGCAGCAACATACCATTTTTTGTGATTTCTTTATGTCAAAGAATCATACGAATGTTTGATTCCTGCGTAATACACTTTTTGATTTGATCGAAAGAGTTTTACCAATTTCAACAAATCTTCCCTTTGAATTGGAAATTTTCTCGAATAGGCCCCTTTTAGTTTATGTATCAAAATATACTTACGAAGTTGTTCCAATTTGTTGATTGATACTAACCCTAGATTCTTGCCTCTGAAAAATAATAAAAAAAAATACTTTCTACTCGAGCTCCATCCTATACTATATTCTATCACCCCCCCCCCAAAAAAAGGGGGTTACAGCGGAATAGAACAAATGATGTCGAGCCAAGAGCACTTTCATTCCTATAATAAATATATAAAAAAGTGGTGGATGTAAGACTCCACAGCGGATCATGTCCTTCAAGTCGCACGTTGCTTTCTACCACATCGTTTTAAACGAAGTTTTACCATAACATTCCTTCAGTTTGGAACCCATATGTAATTGATTCAATTATGAAATCGTGAATAATCATTGGTTCGGTTGGTACATAGTAATCTATACCTTTTTCTTCTATATGAAAAAAGGAGAGTCTCAGCAAGAATAAGAATAAATCAATTTAACCCCTTTTTTTTAGATTAATAGAGATTAATAGAATTTAATATTGGAAATTCTATAAAAATAAAAAATAGAAATCCTTTTTTTATAAATTATTTTGATTCTTTTATTTATATCATTCGAAATTTTAAACTCTTTTTCTATTATTGTAAAAATCAAATTAATTAACTAAATTATAACTGATATAACAGGAATAAATAAATATAATACTAATACGAAGAAATCAAGTTATTTTGAATCTGTATCTTCAAGTAACATAATAGTGATAGAATAAATTCAACAATTTCACACTTCTTCAAGTACCAAGAACTTATACTTATAGCGGTTCGTTACAAAGATTTAATTGATTGAAAAATCTCCTATCCGATATGATTATTTTCATTTTGCAAAACATAAAGTTTTACAGCAAGGACCTTTCGTTTTTTTATCATCCGTTTATCATTAGTAAGAGAGAGATAAATTCATATTGGAATAAACAGTATGTGATTAAAAAAAGATAGATAAAAAAACACTGATGTAAGACAAGATTGAAATTTTATGTTGTTATTTTTTCATATTTATACTGTAAAATCATTGTTATTTAACGAATTGCAACTGAATTCAATTTCCTATTTCATATGCGTGTTATTTGAACTCAAACAAATTTGTGAAAAAGATATGATTCCGCCGATTATTAAAAAATAATAATCACATTCTATACCAATATTCTACTCTTAATCTTAATACAGAAGGCTGTTCTAAAACGCAATCTTTCTATATATATTATATTTTATTATGATATATATTTTATATATATAAATATAATGATTATATAATAATCTATATACTGGGTATGCTCTGGGACGGAAGGATTCGAACCTCCGAATAGCGGGACCAAAACCCGTTGCCTTACCACTTGGCCACGCCCCATTTATTTCTATTCGATACTAATAAACACTAATATTGGTACGGGTTATTCGTCAACTCCAGTCTAAATATCTATTATTTATAAAATGGATTACTAGAATTTTTATACATGGAAACTATACATGTAGACATAGAATTAAACTGAATTTATTGATCATTACATATAATTCAATTAAGATATTGTACGAAAGTATTATTTATTCTATGCTCTTTTGATTTGAGATATAGAAGAATTTTTGATTGGGTGAATTCAAATAAAAGAAAGTTTTTTCGTCTATCTTATTTTATTTTTATTCATTTTTTTTTCTTCTATCAATAATAACATATCTATAATAAAAAAAAACTCAATTAAATTTATTAACAACTCAATCAAAATAAATACAATTATCCCCAAAAACAAAATGTTTGTTATGCTTAATATTTTTAGTTTGATCTGTATCTACCTTAATTCTGCTCTTTATTCCAGTAGTTTTTTCGTCGCCAAATTGCCCGAAGCCTACGCTTTTTTGAATCCAATAGTCGATGTTATGCCAGTGATACCCCTGTTCTTTTTTCTCTTAGCCTTTGTTTGGCAAGCTGCTGTAAGTTTCCGATGATATTTTTAATAAAGTCCCAGACAAATTCATGATTTATTCGAAAAAAAAAATCGGGTATCGGGTATGTAGTATAGTAGTATAAAAGTGGAGAATCTATTCTCTTTTTTCCTAAAAAAATCTTGGAGATTGTGTAATGCTTACTCTCAAACTATTTGTTTACACGGTAGTGATATTCTTTGTTTCTCTCTTTATCTTCGGATTCCTGTCTAATGATCCAGGACGTAATCCTGGACGTGAAGAATAAAAAATAAGGTTTTCTTTGCTTGATTTTAAACTGTTATTAGTAAGATTTTATCTATTCCACTTGTTTAATTATTAATTTATAACTAGTAATAAAAAAATAGCTCGCGATAAATTCGAAAAAAAAAATATCAAGTCATCAACGAAAACGGAAAGAGAGGGATTCGAACCCTCGGTACGAAAAACTCGTACAACGGATTAGCAATCCGACGCTTTAGTCCACTCAGCCATCTCTCCTCCCAATTGAAAAAGGATAATACTATGTTACATTATAAAAAGTTACATTATAAAAAATAAGGCTTGAAAACGCCCGTCATAGTATATACTCTTATTTTTTGATTTCGTCCGAAGGGGCTTTTGAGTTCCACGGCCCGGCCTGGTCAGTCCTTAGCCGGGCCCGCCCTTTTGGTCCAACAAATCATAAATAAAAAGATTTAGAAAATTGAAAAAAAAAAAATAATAAATAAAAAAATATCAATATCTATGATATAGAATCAAATGGTATAGAATCAAAGTGCTATTTCTTTCTTAGTTAGTCCTTTTATTCCGGTTTAAATAAGAAAAAAGGAACTCTCGTTTCTTACCACAATCTATTTTTGTGTTATGGATTAAGTTCGAGACAAAAACCTCGGGCAAAAAAGCACTTGTTATTTAGTTAGTAAAATAAAATGAATACTCGTTTCCGAATCTCATTAGGTCCTCTGATACAAATACAAAAGGTAAACGCTCTAGTTTTCATAATTTTTTTCTGATCTTTTGTTTTAGTTTTGTGATTAGGGTCGACAAAAGGTCCATTTAGATACAATAATCTGATTGTAGCGGGTATAGTTTAGTGGTAAAAGTGTGATTCGTTCTATAATCCTTTATATAGTTAAAGGGTCTTTCGGTTTGATTAATATTCATTCCGAACAAAAACTTTAGTTCTTAAAAGGATTGAATCCTTTCCCTCTCAATGAAAAATTCGAGGAAGAATATAAATTCTCGTGATTTTTATCCAAGAATCAATTTAAAATTGAAAAAGTTGGATTATGAGATTACGAAACATAATTTTTTTATTGGATCAATACTTCCAATTGAATGAGTATAAGTAAAGGACCCATGGATAAAGATAAAAAGTGTATTTCTAATCGTAACTAAATCTTCAATTTTTCATTTCTGTAGGGGAAATTGAAGCAAAACAGCTATTAAACAATGTCTTTGGTTTACTAAAGACATCGATAAATTGTTTTAGCTCGGTGGAAACAAAATGCTTTTCCTAAAGATTCTTTCAAATAGAAGTAGAGAACGAAGTAACTAGAAAGATTGTTAGAATATAACACCCCTTTCTATAGGGATCGTCTAGAAAGCGGGTTGTTCTGAATAGATTCAGACATAAAAGCTGACATAGACGTTATGGGTCAGATTTTTTATTTCGTTCATATCTGAATCTGGAAATTTATCCGCCTTCCATAAAGGAGCTGAATGAAACCAAAGTTTCACGTTCAGTTTTGAATTAGAGACGTTAAAAATTATGAATGAACGTCGACTATAACCCCTAGCCTTCCAAGCTAACGATGCGGGTTCGATTCCCGCTACCCGCTTTTACTTTATCGTTATAATTTTTAATATTCTAAAAATTAAATAAAAAAGGTTGAATGAATCGAATTAATGTAATACATCATTGACTTGAATACTAAAAATACTAAATTCTTGGAATTCTTTCAACTACTTTTCCGAACAAGAAATATGAAAATTGGAGTGAAAAGCGTCCATTGTCTAATGGATAGGACAGAGGTCTTCTAAACCTTTGGTATAGGTTCAAATCCTATTGGACGCAGTTTATTTCCATATGTATATATATACATTTTATTTCTATGT